CTTGTCAGAATAGGGGCCTACTCTTTATACTTTTTAAATAAAAATTTCTCCGCTTAATGGATAACCGTTTGTTACCAATGGAGAATTGCTTCTCATCATTATTGGATTTGCACCAATGGAAACCATAAAATTCATACACAATGGAGGGATATGATAGATTGTCTTATTTTTTAGATAGTAAATGGAGTCCCCTCTTCCATATTCGTCGGTACGTATCATTGGGAGGGGTTGTTTTTTTGCTTTTGTGCCTGCTCATGATATGATCTAAACGAGTCGCACATACACCCGAGTACATGTTCCTCGACGCTGAGGGCATCCCCGAAGGGCGGGGGATTTCGTGACATTTCTTATTGGCTGTCTTGTATTTCTAATAAGTTGTTTAATAGTTGGCATGTTGAATTGTATACATAATGGACTGGTTTAGATTGATCCTAACCGGATGATTATGAATTACTTCTATATTAATAAATATGTAATAGAATATTAAAGTCAGAGATAAAATCTCAAATCACGGATTTTCGTGAAATCCATGTTATTTTCATTCAACCGCTACAAGATCAACAATTCCATAAGCTTGTGCTTCTGTTGCTGACATAAAAACATCTCTTTCCATGTCTTCGGATACAACCCATAAGGGTTTGCCCGTTCTTTGTACATAAACCCTTGTGAGGGTTTCACGCAGTTTCAGTAGTTCTTCCGCTTCCAGGATAAATTCTCCCGTTTGTGCCTCATAAAACGAACTAGCAGGTTGATGGATCATTACCCTGATGATATAACATAATAAAAAGTTCCTCTATCTCGGAAGAGAAAAGAAAGATAAATAATAATAGGAAAAGGATAGAATTGAACAACCGTACGGGCATCTTTTGTGCATTGCATACGGCTCTACAATAAAATTGACCCTTCCCTTCCATTGAAGAAAGAGAAGAATATATCAGACCCAGACGGTTAACTGATCAAAATGCCACCCTTCCTTTCCGAATAGTTAAAAAATACTATGATGGCTCCGTTGCCTTATATATTTATATTAATTTTTATTGTTTTTTTGTCTGTGATTCAGCAATCCCAAAGTTTCTTTTTGATGCAATCAAATGAGGAAAAATCTTTTTTCACACTCTTTGCATAACATAAATATTGTTAAGAGTCTTCCAAAATAAAAACAAAAAGGTTTGTGACGCTGAAGTGGACTCCCGATAAATAAGAGAAAATCGGAAATATCCTTTCTCTCATACCACCCTTTCGATACATAATCTAATTTTTTGACAATGCAAAAATTTCTCGTATCGAATTCGAAGTGCCATGCTATTATTACTTAATATTCATATTTCATAGGGCGAAGGCATAGTCTTCTTTATTTCTCTCAAATAAAAACCTCATTGGCGCCAAGCGTGAGGGAATGCTAGACGTTTGGTAATTTCTCCCCCAACCAGGATAAAAGATCCCATTGAAGCGGCTAACCCCATGCATATTGTATGGACATCTGGTCGTACAAATTGCATAGTATCATAAATAGCTACTCCGGGGATTACCCATCCGCCGGGAGAGTTTATAAACAAATACAGATCTTTGGTATCATCTTCGATACTGAGATATATCATAAGACCAATAAGTTGATTTGAGATCTCGCTATCAACTCCTTGGCCTAAAAAAAGTAATCTTTCTCGATAAAGTCGGTTGATTAGGGTACAGGTATATTCCTTAGAAACCGTACATGCACCTTTTGGTGCATACGGTTCAAAAAAAATTGCGAAAACAAAAAAAGAATCAATGTATAGATTCCAGTCCTCTTTCTTTTCTCATAACAGGTTCTTTCTGACTTCTAACGAAAGGGTTTTTTCTTCTTCAATAAACACGAGTTTTGACTCCTTTTTTTAATATTCTAAATCTAAATATAATAAAAAAGTCACTAAACCCATCGAATTAACTTCTCATTGATGTATTGTTTCATCGAAATTCAATCCAAATCGCGATGGTATTCTCTTGTTCCTGAGTGGGTCTCTTTCATCTTTTTAGGTTTATGCTCTACTCCGGGTAAAGATTCACCCGATTTTCATTTGCACATATAGAACAAAGGCCCTATTACCATTTCTTTTTGTTATGACTTTTTTCTTTTTTTTTTTTCAATTTTTTTCATACTTTCTACCAAGTATTTATTAACCTGCTTGACAAATAAGTCAAATCGGAATCATTTATGACAGAACTAGTAATCATAGATCTATTACCAATCGAATTGGGTTTTTCTAAACGGAGCCTGGATATTTCATTTTTTTCTTTTTTATTTAGTCCAACCAAACCAACCATAAATTATTCGAACTAATATTAATATTAATCCCCAAAATGGATCTAATTGCACTTCACGCTCCAAATTTTTGCTGATTCAATGAATCTTTCTCGGGTGAAACGGAGGATATCTCAATCGGGGGAGAAAACGGGGAAATCCCATAGGACCCAATATGTCTGACAAGTCGCACTATACGTCAACCCAAGATGCATCTTCCTC